CAGTAGTGAATGTGTTCTCGGTGGGTCTATCGTAAGTGTTCTAGTGCCAATCATATCTCTCTTTTTTTCTAAGCACGTCAAGACCAAAACAAAATGTCATAATCACAGTGCTTTCATTTTATTTAATAGTTTGGTTGGACTTGGGCAGAAGATTTGTATTGTATAAATGAGTGAATATCGATGGCCTTTGTTGAACAGAGAGCGAACGGACGACAAGTGACTTTGATCTCACGCGGGCCTATACTTTGGCTACTAATAAGGGGGCTGGAGTTTGACAGATCAAGGCTGGGGCTTCGTTTAGCCGCCTATATAGTCGAAAACTCTGAGTTCGACGTTGAATAGCCATAGTGAGTTCATCACCAGTGGCATAAGCAGAGGAGGCATATGCGGTGGGGAGAAAGGCAATTTACCTCACTTCTTAGGATCCAATTCCAGTTGAACCCGCAACAAAGCCAGCACCGGAACCCGTTGCTTTCCTGGGATCAACTGCTCGTTTTCGATATAGAACTGGATAATAAAAAACTGCCCTTGCCTCTATCTCTACTTCTGGAGGAGGCTCGATCTCTAAATGGATTTGCTATAGCTACTCTCGATATGCTTGGGACTCTGCCTTTTATGGATTTCGAATCGAGCGAGATGATATGCTGAAACGGGTGCTACGCTATAGAACGAAGCTTAGCCGTGGCCCATATGCCAGAGATTATGTTGGGTCCGTCCCGAGATGCTCACTACGACCTGGCTTCGGGCTTTGAAATTGAAAAAAGGGCTTCCTACCATGAGGAGACTGGCTAGGAAAGAAAGGCAGGGGCGCGTCTGGTGGTATCGTATATAAGAAAATGGCTGCATTTAGGAGTGATCTTTCCCTCTTCTTAAAGCCGGTGGTGATCTCACTTTCGAAAGAGAGTCTCGACGTGGCGGTGTACACGTAGCGCTATAGCGAGACTAGTCGCTGGCTACAGGGCGACCGAGTCTGTCTGCCGCTTTCTTTCATAACAGAGCCGTTATTCTCGGCTGGCATAGAAGTCTCTCGCGCGGGCGAAGGAGATGCATTTTTTGTACTGGTGGTACTGGACAAGCTTAAAGGGAATAATCTCTTTCTTATTTCTTCCTTTTTTTCCCATGACGACTAGGAACAGGCAAATACAAAATTTCACTTCGAATTTCGGACCTCAACATCCTGCTGCTCATGGTGTTTCACGATTAGTATTGGAAATGAACGGAGAAGTGGTGGAACGTGCGGAACCACATATTGGATTACTCCAGTGCGGCACGAAGCCGCTGACGCCGAGTCGGCTCCTATGCCGCTAGCTATGCCCTGCTTGGTCCCCCGGCACGGTTGAGGTTCCGTAGCGCGTCATGAGCACCGGGCGGTTGAGCAACTCAAGCGAACCGCCCTACCTTACTACAACATAAGGACAGAAGGGAGAAGGTTGTGAAGGTGGCCTCGTTATCCACATCTCCGGTCGGATGAATAGAGGACCGACCGACCCGGGTTTTCACGAGCGTTGGCGGGTCCTGGAGTGCCTGTCAAGGGCGCTAGCGCATACCCCGGGGTGATCATCACCACCTGCACCTCACATCTCGGCACAGTGGAACGTGTAACCTGCCTGCTGTCCCATTCAACTACATTTGTTCCTGTAATCCATAGCCTAACAGAACGCAGCAGCGAGGGACAACCCGCCCATACAGCCAGCGGGGAGGATGGCACTACTGGCAAAGACCGTCTGGCGAAAACGCCGCAGGCGCGAAGCGTGGTAGGCCTGCGCCGAGGGAGCATAGGGAGGAAAAGGAACCCGGACGGTGGAAGAGCCAGGAGAGGCCAGGTCATTTGACGGAAATGGAAGGCTTTTCCCCTATTAGAGAAGGAAGGCCTATGGAGTAAAGGGAAGTGCATGAATTCTTGGAAAAAGAGGTTATGCAATAAAGAATGTAATAAAGCAAATTCAATGAACAGATAGAGTCAACGGTACAACAGACAGCGCTGCCTACACGCGAATTAGCTTCCGAGGTCGAGCAGTCTCAATTAATTTCACTACAGGTTCTGAAGGAAATGCTGGGCTGGGCCACCTCGAATGGCGTGAGCCGCATGCGGGGAGACCCGCACGTACGGTTTTTAGGGGGATCTGGTCGAAAGACCGGCCGGCGCCCACCCGACTAGAGGGACTGAGAAATTAATAGAGTACAAAACTTATCTTCAAGCTTTACCTTATTCTGATCGTTCAGAGGGCGATCGCGGAGTCACTGAATGAAGTCCTCCGTTTCTTTCGGAGGTGCTGACCCGCAGCGAAGCAGAGATGACTAAGTGACATATAGAATATGGCGACGACAACAGCATGTCGTAGAAGGAGATAACAGGTGGAGCCAACGACCCACTAAGACTAACGTATCTACAACTACATCCCCGAGCGGCAGTCAAACGAGGGCGTGAATGCGAGATGCCAGCGGAATGATCGGCCGGACAGAGGCTAGGGCTGCTTCCTTCCCACCGCGTCCTTCCTTG